AAATATATTAGGATATTTAGTGCCGAATTTTTTTATAAATTTTTGGTAGGCATTTTTAGGTTGGTGGCGGGCCAAAAAAAATGGGGAATTGGTGCACATATATATATATATATAAATAAAATGTGGTGATGCCAATTCATATCTCAACTTATTGGCTCATGCGTTCTTGAGTCCTCCTTGGTTTAGGGGTTTGACAAGGATAACAGGATTCGCTGAGCGTAGGGGGGTAGGGGGGTTTGACGCGCGAAAACCAAGGGGGGCACTATAGTAAGTATAGTTGAACAAGAGATGTATATGTTATGCACTTGAGTTAGTAGTATGTAAGTCTTAAATCTATGTCTTTATATAATTGATATATATAGTCACATACAAGGAAAATGTACTACCTTAATTATACATTTGAGTTTACACTCTGAGATGCAAGATGAAAGGAAACCAAAAAGAGAACCCCTATGCATATAAAAGAACGCTTGGCATGTTGGGTTAATGAGACATATGTACTACACCATTAATCAGATGCCAGTATAATTATATTATAGGGGTTATTACAGTTATGTACCTGAAATAGGAACCAGATGCCAGTAATAGTTCATATTGTGCAACCCCCACGATTATTGTCCCTGATTCTATCATGCATGATATACCTTTATATAAACTGGTTGGTGGTCTCTTACTACATTAATATACTGCCGTGAAATTTTAGTTGGGTCTGTCAAGGTAAAAATTTGAGGTCAAATTTTTATGGAGTCAATAAGTTACTCAGTTTAAAATGACTTATTTCTGAGTCTTAATAATATGCTTTATGTACACCTTAGTATATATGTACCTGCTTTATGGTTAAAATAATAGGTTGGTGATAATACATAGGTGTATTTAGTACATTATGTAATATCATGCATATTATGTACTAAACCATAAAGGGGTAGTTTACCCTTCAGAAAATAGTTCAACTTAGAATCCTGGCTTTGGGAGTCAGGGGTGGGAGTTAAAATCTCTCTTTTCTGGGCGCTAGGGAGGATTTTAACCTCCGATCTTCGGATTACAAGACCGATGCTTTTAAGCTAAGCTACTAGGGCAAGCTCATTCTAGTGCTTTGTTTTCTAATCATCCTGCTAGGGGTATGAGGATAAGGAATAGTGCGAAGTATAGGACAGATGCGATTTGTCCAATAATAATGAACGGGTGCTCTACTGGTATACCCCCAATTCATGTTAGAATCACTATGTCTGCTACTAGGGTTCAGAATAGGAATTGAGTGACTGGGCGGAATGTTAATCCTCGTTGTTTTGAGGTGTGTAGTAGGGGGACTACTATTAGTACTAGGATGGAGAATAGTAGTGCAAGAACACCTCCTAATTTATTTGGGATAGATCGTAGGATAGCGTAGGCGAATAGGAAGTATCACTCTGGTTTGATATGTGGGGGCGTAACTAGGGGGTTGGCTGGGGTGAAATTTTCTGGGTCTCCTAATAGGTTGGGGGAGAATAATGCTAGTAGTGTGAGGCCTAGGAGTATAATTACGAATCCAAGGAGGTCCTTGTAGGTGAAGTATGGATGGAAGGAAATTTTGTCTGCGTCTGAGTTTAGCCCAATTGGGTTGTTTGATCCCGTTTCGTGAAGAAATAGTAGGTGCAGAATGGTTGCTGCGGCAATAATAAATGGTAGTAAGAAGTGGAATGCGAAGAATCGTGTTAGTGTTGCGTTGTCTACTGAGAACCCACCTCAGATTCATTGAACTAGTATGTCTCCTATGTATGGGACGGCAGATAGTAGGTTTGTAATTACTGTGGCGCCTCAGAAGGATATTTGTCCTCATGGGAGAACGTAGCCGACAAAGGCTGTTATTATAACTAGTAGTAGGAGGACTACTCCAATGTTTCAGGTTTCTTTATAAAGATATGATCCGTAATACAGGCCTCGGGCGATATGTATATAAATGCAGATAAAGAAGAATGATGCTCCGTTAGCGTGTATATTACGGATTAATCAGCCATAGTTCACGTCTCGGCAAATATGGGTTACTGATGAGAATGCGGTTGAGATGTCTGAGGTGTAGTGTATGGCTAAAAACAGGCCGGTTAGGATTTGTGTAATTAAGCATAGTCCTAATAGGGACCCAAAGTTTCATCATACTGAAATGTTGGATGGTGCTGGTAGGTCAACTAGTGCGTCGTTAGCGATTTTGATTAGGGGGTGCGTTTTTCGTAGGCTTGCCATTAATGGTTCTTGTAGTTGAATAACAACGGTGGTTCTTCAAGTCATTGGTCTCGGTTAAAGTCTGAGCAAGAATTATGACCTATTTTATGTTTATATTATTGATAGCTCTGGTTGTAGGTTTGGTGGCTGTTGCTTCTAACCCTACGCCTTATTTTGCTGCTCTTGGTTTGGTAGTTGCGGCTGGGGTGGGGTGTGGAGTTTTAGTTGGTCATGGGGGTTCTTTTCTATCACTAGTTCTTTTTTTAATTTATTTAGGGGGGATGCTTGTAGTTTTTGCCTATTCGGCAGCTTTGGCTGCTGAGCCTTTCCCGGAGGCTTGGGGTAGTCGTTCTGTGCTGGGTTATGTCTTAGTATATTTATTAGGGGTTGGTTTAGTAGCAGGGTTCTTTTGAGGGGGTTGATATGAGGGGTCTTGGGTAGTCGTGGATGGGTTGAAGGAGTTTTCTGTTCTGCGTGGAGATATTAGTGGTGTGGCTGTAATATATTCGTCTGGTGGGGGTATGTTAGTTATTTGTGCTTGGGTGCTGCTTTTAACATTGTTAGTTGTGTTGGAGCTTACTCGTGGTTTAAGTCGTGGGACTCTTCGTGCGGTTTAAAGGAGAATTGGGATGGTGGCCAGGATTAGGGTTAGGAGGAAGATGGTTAGGTATGTTTTAATCATTCCCCGTGTAATATCGTTTGTAATTTTTGATATGGTTGTTTGTGTTAGTGCCAGGCCTTTTGGCCCAAGAGTTTCAAGTCATGTTTTGTCGAGTTGGGTGGCGGCCGATTGTCCTAGGGTGAGTTTTAGTTTTGGGAGTAATCGGTGGATAACTGCTGGGAAGAATCCTAATATATTTGAGAAATGGTGAATTGGAATAATTGGGGTTACTTTCACTTGTTTGCTTGTTATGTTTGCTAGTTCTATAGCTACTATTAGGCCTAGAATTGTTACTATTAAGGCTGCTATTTTTATGGTAGTTGGTATTGTCATGACTGGTGTTTTTATTGGTAGGAAGTTTTGTGTAATAATAAGACCTGCGATGATGCTTCCTCAGGCAAGTCGTTTGATGGAGTTAATTACTAGTGGGTTGTTTTCGTTAATTGGGGATAGTGGTAGGAATCGTGGGGTTCCTATAATTACAAAATATACTAATCGGAAGCTGTATACTGCGGTGAAGGATGTGGCAATTAGTGTTAGGGTCAGGGCTCAGGCGTTTAGATAAGAGGTGTTTAGGGCTTCAATAATTGCGTCTTTGGAGAAGAATCCTGCTAGGAACGGGGTTCCTGTTAGGGCTAGGCTACCAATTGTAAAATAGGTTGAAGTGGCAGGTATAATGTTAAGTAGGCCCCCCATTTTTCGGATGTCTTGTTCATCGTTTAGGCTGTGAATAATTGATCCGGAGCATAAGAATAGTATGGCTTTGAAGAAAGCGTGAGTGCAGATGTGTAGGAATGCTAGTTGTGGTTGGTTAAGTCCAATTGTAACTATTATTAAACCTAGTTGGCTCGATGTTGAGAAAGCTACAATCTTTTTGATATCATTCTGGGTTAGGGCGCAGGTGGCTGTAAATAAGGAGGTTAATGCTCCTAGGCAGAGGCAGGTTGTTAAGGCTAATTGGTTGTCTTCTATGAGGGGGTGGAGGCGGATTAGTAGGAAAATTCCTGCGACAACTATAGTACTTGAGTGGAGTAGGGCGGATACTGGTGTAGGGCCCTCCATGGCGGAAGGAAGTCAGGGGTGGAGACCAAATTGGGCTGATTTTCCTGTTGCTGCTAAAGCAAGCCCTATTAGAGGGATTGTTATGTCAAAGTTCTTTGATAGGGTGAAGATTTGCTGGATTTCTCAGGAGTTCAGGTTTATTGCGAGTCAAGCTATGGTTATGATTAGTCCAATATCTCCCACTCGGTTGTAAATTACAGCTTGAAGGGCTGCTGTGTTGGCGTCTGCTCGTCCGTGCCATCATCCGATGAGGAGGAATGATATGATTCCTACTCCCTCTCAGCCAATAAATAGTTGAAATATATTATTAGCTGTGACTAGGATGATCATGGCTACTAGAAACGTAAGTAGGTATTTAAAGAATCGGTCGATGTTCGGGTCAGAGTGTATATACCATAGTGCAAATTCTAGAATTGATCAGGTGACATATAGGGCAATTGGGACGAAGATTAGGGAGTAGTGGTCAAATTTAAAGCTGATATTTACGTCGAATGCTTGAGTATTTATTCATTGTCAGTTTGTAATGATGCCCTCTGTCTTTAAGTTTAGGAAGATTATGAGAGGCAGTAGGCTGATGAAGAATGCGGTGCTAACAGCAACTTTAGTTATCTCTGCTATTTTGGACTTTTGTTGGTTGGGGTTGAGCGTGGTGAGTAGTGGGTATACTAAGATAAAAAAGATTAGAAGAAGCGATGAGTGTATAATTAATGTCATTTTAGCTTTCACTTGGATTTGCACCAAGAGTTTTTGGTTCCTAAGACCAATGGATGAACTGTTATCCTTTAAAAGCGCAAGGAAGCCACGGATTTTAACCATGGGGCGTAAGGGTTAGCAGTACTTACTATTTTCTGTACTTCCTTGGTGAGTAAGGGGATTTTAACTCCTGTCTTTAGAATCACAATCTAATGTTTTGGTTAAACTATACTTACAGTAGCATCATCCTCACATGAGTTCTGGTTTTGTTACTAGAAGGATGACGGGGATCAGATGTAGGGTTATTAGTAGGTGCTCTCGGGTGTGGAATGGTTGGAGCCCTATAATATGGCTTGGTGTTGGGCCTCGTTGTGATATTAGGAATATGTATAGGGAGTAACCGGCTGTAATTAGTGTCCCTAGGCCAGTGAGTAAGATTGTCCACGGAGATCAGTTGAATAGTGTTGTGATAATTATTAGTTCTCCCATTAAGTTGGGGAGTGGTGGAAGTGCTAGGTTGGCCAGGTTGGCGATAAATCATCATACTGCGGTCAATGGAAAAATTACTTGTAGTCCTCGGGCAAGGATTATCGTTCGGCTATGGGTTCGTTCATATGCTGTGTTGGCTAAGCAGAATAGGGCTGATGACACTAATCCGTGGGCGATTATTAGAATGATTGCTCCTGAGAATCCTCATGGGGTTTGAATTAGAATTCCTCCTGCGACCAGTCCCATGTGGCTTACAGAGGAGTAAGCGATTAGTGATTTTAAGTCTGTTTGTCGAAGGCAGATTGATCCGGTTATAATAATTCCTCAGAGGGCTAGAATAATAAACGGGTAGGCTAATTCTTTTGATAGTGGGTCTAGTATTACTATTATCCGTATTATTCCGTATCCACCAAGTTTTAGTAAAACTGCTGCTAGTACTATTGATCCGGCTACGGGAGCCTCTACGTGCGCTTTTGGTAGTCATAGGTGAACTCCATATAGCGGTATTTTAACTAAGAATGCGATTAAACAACCGGCTCATCAAAATATGTGGCCTCAGGAGTTGAGTTGTAGTGGTTGTGAATATTGAAGTACTAATATTGATAGTGTCCCTGTGGATTGTTGAAGGAGGAGCAGGGCGACTAAGAGTGGAAGGGATCCGGCTAGGGTATAAAATAGGAAGTAGGTTCCCGCATTGAGTCGTTCGGTTTGGTTTCCCCATCGAGTAATAATGATAAGGGTTGGGATTAGTGTAGCTTCAAATATAATATAAAACATAATGATTTCTGTAGCTCCGAATGCTATAATTAGGAAGGCTTGTAGTGAGGCCAGGAGTGTAATATATGATCGTTGTCGGCTAATTGGTTCAGGGTTAATATGGTTTTGGCTGGCCAAGATTATAAGTGGGAGTAGTCAACATGTTAGTACTAAAAGGGGGGTTGATAGTGGGTCCGTGGCCAGGTATATGTTGGGGGAGGTTCATCCGGTTTCTGATGTTCACTTTAGTCATGTTAGGCTAATGAAGGCAATTAAGAGACTGTGTGCGGTTGTGGTTGTTCACAGTCATTTAGGAGAGGTTAATCAGATTGTTGGGAATAATATAATTGTAGGGATTAATACTTTTAGCATTGTAGGAGGTTAAGGTTTTGTAATCGGTCAGTGCCATGGGTGCGGGCAGTGGCAACTAGTAATGCTAGGCCGGTGCTTGCTTCACAAGCAGAGAAGGCTAGGAGTAGCATAGGGGCTGTTGAGAATCCTGTTGCCTCGAACTGCAGTGCTCACAGGGCTAGTGCAATAAATAGGGATAATATTATTCCTTCTAGGCAGAGGAGTGCAGAGAGTAAGTGAGTTCGGTGGAATGCCAGTCCTATTAGGCCTAAGATAAATGCTGAGCTAAAGCTGAAATGTACGGGTGTCATAAGGGAGTCGTGGAATTAAACCACGGTTTTCTGAGCCGAAATCAGAGGTCTTGTTTTGGACTAGCTCCCTATTCTGCTCATTCTAAGCCGCCTTGAGTTCATTCATAAATTAATCCTAAGGTTAGTAAAATTAGGACTGTTGTGGCTCAGAAAAATGTTCCGGTGGGGTTATGGAGTTGGTCTCCTCAGGGTAGTGGGAGGAGGAGGGCAATTTCTAGGTCAAAGAGGAGGAATAAGATTGCTACCAGGAAGAAGCGTAGGGAGAATGGTAGTCGGGCAGATCCTAGTGGATCAAATCCGCATTCGTATGGTGATAGCTTTTCTGCGTCGGGGTTTATTTGTGGTAATCAAAAAGATACAACCCCTAGAACTAAGGATAGGGCTGTTGTAATAACTAAGATGGTTATAATTAGATTCATTATCTTTCCTTGGGGTTTAACCAAGACTGTGTGATTGGAAGTCACTTGTACTAACTTTAATACTAGAAAGATTATGAGCCTCATCAATAGATAGATACGTAGAGGAATAGTCATACTACGTCAACAAAGTGTCAGTATCAGGCAGCGGCTTCAAAGCCGAAGTGGTGTTCAGATGTGAAGTGGTATTGGATTTGGCGTAGAAGGCATACTGCCAGGAAAGTTGATCCAATAATAACGTGTAGGCCGTGGAAGCCTGTAGCTACGAAGAATGTGGAACCATAGACTCCATCTGCGATTGTGAAGGGTGCTTCGTAATATTCTATGGCTTGGAGGGCGGTGAAGTAAAGTCCTAGTAGGATGGTTAGTGCTAGGGATTGGATGGCTTGTTTTCGTTCCCCTTCCATAATGCTGTGGTGGGCTCATGTTACCGTGACTCCTGATGCTAGAAGTACGGCTGTGTTGAGGAGTGGTACTTCGAATGGGTCCAGTGGAATAATCCCTGTGGGGGGTCAGCATCCTCCCAGTTCTGGTGTTGGTGCTAGGCTTGAGTGGTAGAAGGCTCAGAAAAATCCTAGAAAAAAGAATACCTCAGAGGTGATGAATAGAATTATTCCGTACCGTAATCCTTTTTGTACTGGGGGAGTGTGGTGGCCTTGAAAGGTTCCTTCTCGGATGATGTCACGTCATCATTGATATATGGTGAGGAGTAGGAGAATTAGTCCTAAAGTTATTAGTGTTGTAGAGTGGAAATGAAATCAGATTGCTAAGCCGGATGTTATTAGTAGGGCAGCGATAGCTCCGGTTAGTGGTCATGGGCTTGGATCAACTATATGATAGGCATGTGCTTGGTGGGCCATTAGACGGTTTCTTGTAGATATAGGCTTAGGAGAAGTACAAATACATAAGCTTGAATTATTGCTACTGCAACTTCTAGTAGTGTGAGTAGAAAGAGTACCGTGGCAGTTAGAATTGCCACTGTTGGTATTATTGGTAAGAGGACAAATACAGCTGTGGCGATAAGTTGAATTAGTAGGTGGCCTGCGGTTAGGTTGGCTGTGAGTCGAACTCCCAGGGCTAGTGGTCGGATAAACAGGCTAATTGTTTCGATAATAATTAGTACTGGGATAAGTGGAATGGGTGTCCCTTCTGGTAACAGGTGTCCTAGGGCAACTGTGGGTTGATTTCGCATTCCGATAATTACTGTGGCGAGTCATAGTGGTACAGCGAATCCTATGTTGAGTGATAGCTGTGTTGTAGGTGTAAATGTGTATGGTAGTAGGCCAAGCATATTAATCGTAATTAAGAAGATTATTAATGAGGCTAGTAGTAGTGCTCATTTATGTCCCCCTACATTTAGTGGGAGTAGCAGTTGGTTTGTAAATCGGTTAATAAACCACCCTTGAATTGTAATAAGCCGGTTGTTAATTCATCGGGATGATGGGGTTGGGTAAAGTACTCATGGCAGTGCAATCGCAATAGCGATTAGTGGGATTCCTAGGTAGGATGGGCTTGCAAATTGGTCGAAGAAGCTTGCTATCATGGTCAGTCTCAGGATTCAGTTTTGTGTTTTTCAGCACTTACTGGGGTTGGTTCATTTGGGTAGGTGTGGTTTAAGATTTTAGTTGGAATAACAGTTAAGAAGATTAATCAAGAAAACATTAAAATTGCGAATCAAGGGCCGGGGTTTAATTGTGGCATTTCACTAGGGGTGGTCGGGAATCACCAGTCTTTGGCTTAAAAGGCCAACGCTTTGTCCAATATTTAGCTTCCTAGCGAGGCGTCTTCTAGTATTAATGAGGATCAGTTTTCGAAGTGTTCTAGAGGAACTGCTTCAACTACGATTGGCATAAAGCTGTGGTTGGCCCCGCAAATTTCGGAGCATTGTCCATAAAACAGTCCTGGGCGTGAGGCGATAAAGGCAGTTTGGTTTAGTCGTCCTGGGACTGCGTCTATTTTTACGCCTAGGGATGGGACAGCTCAGGAGTGTAACACATCTTCGGCGGATACTAGGACACGAATCGGGGATTCTATTGGAACAACTATCCGGTGGTCTGTTTCTAGGAGTCGAAATTGTCCTGGGGTTAGATCTTGAGTTGGCACCATATAAGAGTCGAATCCTAGGTTTTCGTAGTCTGTGTATTCGTAGCTTCAGTATCATTGATGTCCCATTGCTTTAATTGTTAGGTGGGGGTCGTTAATTTCGTCTATAAGATATAGGATGCGTAGAGAGGGTAGGGCAATTAGTACTAAAATAACGGCTGGAAGAATAGTTCATACAATTTCGATTTCTTGGGAGTCTAGAATATATTTGTTAGTAAGTTTGGTTGAAACCATTGCAACAATAATATATAACACTAAGGTACTGATTAGAAATACGATTATTAGTGCGTGGTCGTGGAAGTGAAGAAGTTCTTCTATAACGGGTGATGCCGCGTCTTGGAATCCTAGTTGTGTTGGATGTGCCATTAAGTTTTGAGCTTAAGACATGCAGGGATTTAACCTACGATTTCACCTTGACAAGGTGGTGTAATTTACATTTTACTAATGTCTTTAGAAGGAAGTGACAGAGTGGTTATGTGGCTGGCTTGAAACCAGCATATGGGGGTTCAATTCCTCCCTTTCTCGTTAATTTGATTGAATTTGTACGAATGCTGGTTCTTCGTATGTGTGGTAAGGGGGAGGGCAGCCGTGAAGTCACTCTACGTTTGTTATTGTTAGTTCTACGGATAATACTTCCCGTTTAGCGGCGAAGGCTTCTCATAGAATAAATAGGAACATGATTACTGCTACTAAAGAGATTAATGACCCAATAGATGATACTGTGTTTCACAGGGCGTAGGCGTCTGGATAGTCAGAATATCGTCGTGGCATGCCTGCTAGGCCTAGGAAGTGTTGTGGGAAGAATGTGAGGTTGACCCCAATAAACATAACCGCAAAGTGGATTTTTGTTCAGGCGCTGTGTAGGGTATATCCGGTTAATAGGGGGAATCAGTGTACGAAAGCTGCTATAATGGCGAATACGGCACCTATTGATAGTACATAGTGGAAATGCGCAACTACATAATAGGTGTCATGAAGGACAATGTCTAGTGATGAGTTGGATAGGACAATTCCTGTTAAACCACCTACTGTGAACAGGAAAATAAATCCTAGGGCCCATAGCATAGGTGTTTCTCATTTAATAGACCCTCCGTGAAGTGTGGCTAGTCAGCTGAATACTTTTACACCTGTTGGAATTGCAATAATTATTGTCGCAGATGTGAAGTATGCACGAGTGTCTACGTCTATTCCAACAGTGAACATGTGGTGGGCTCATACGATAAATCCTAGAAGGCCGATGGCCATTATGGCTCAAACTATTCCTATATAACCGAATGGTTCTTTTTTACCTGAGTAATAGGCTACGACGTGGGAAATAATTCCGAATCCCGGGAGAATAAGAATATAGACTTCCGGGTGCCCGAAGAATCAGAATAGGTGTTGGTAAAGGATTGGGTCTCCTCCACCTGCTGGGTCAAAGAAAGTGGTATTAAGGTTTCGGTCTGTTAGTAGTATTGTAATTCCGGCAGCTAAAACAGGTAATGATAGGAGGAGTAATACAGCGGTTACAAGCACGGATCAGACAAATAGTGGTGTTTGATATTGGGAGATGGCTGGGGGTTTCATGTTAATAGTTGTGGTAATAAAATTAATTGCACCTAAAATTGATGACACACCTGCTAAGTGGAGCGAGAAAATTGTCAGGTCTACTGATGCTCCTGCGTGGGCTAGATTTCCTGCAAGAGGTGGGTATACTGTTCACCCTGTTCCAGCCCCAGCTTCAACACCAGAGGAGGCTAATAATAGCAGAAATGATGGGGGCAGTAGTCAAAAGCTTATGTTATTTATTCGTGGAAATGCTATGTCCGGGGCTCCGATTATTAGTGGCACGAGTCAGTTCCCAAATCCTCCAATGAGAATGGGCATTACTATAAAGAAAATTATTACAAAGGCGTGGGCGGTAACGATGACGTTATAAATTTGGTCATCACCTAGAAGTGATCCGGGTTGGCTAAGTTCAGCCCGAATAAGAAGGCTTAAGGCGGTTCCTACTATTCCGGCTCAGGCACCAAATACAAGATAAAGGGTACCAATGTCTTTGTGGTTAGTAGAGAAGAATCAGCGCGTGATTGCCACAGGTAGGGTGGCCGAGAGTTTAGGCGGTGGGTTGTAGCCCCGAAGACAGAGGTTTAAGTCCTCTTCCTATCAGCTCCGTGGTGAAGAACACATCAGATTGCAAATCTGAAGACGTAGACTAATACTCTGCCGGGGCTTTTCCCGCCTTACTGAGTTTAGGCGGCGGGAAAAGTAGATGGATGCTCGCTGGTTTGAGCGCTTAGCTGTTAACTAAGAATTTGTAGGATCGAGGCCTTCCCATCTAGTGAGGCCTTAGCTTAATTAAAGTATCTGATTTGCAATCAGGAGATGCAAGTTAATTTCTTGTAGGTCTTAGTCAGGGACTAGAAGATTTTCACTTCTACTTAGAGCTTTGAAGGCTTTTGGTCTAATATTATCCTAAGTCCCTAAGTGGTCAATGCCATGATGGTTGGGGTTATTGGTAATAGTCCTAGGGCGGCTATGGTGAATAGGGCTAAGGGGAAAGAGGTTTGGGTTGTATTGGTTCGTCAAGGGGTGGTTGAGTTGGTTGTGTTAGGGGAGATAGTTAGTGTTATTGCGTAGCATAGTCGTAGGTAGAAGTACAGGCTAATGAGGGCAGTTAGGGCTATGGTTGTGGCCACGATCGGGAGTTCTTGTTTTGCTAGTTCTTGTAAAATTAGTCATTTCGGTATAAACCCTGTGAGCGGTGGCAGGCCGCCTAATGATAATAGAACTAGGGCTGTTGTTGATGCTAGGATGGGGCTTTTTGATCAGGTTGTTGCCAGTGTGCTGATTTTTGTTGTTAGTGATGTTTTTATGGTTAGGAATGCTGCGGAGGTTATGATAATATATGTTCCTAGTGCAATTAGTGTGAGTTGTGGGGCGTACTGGATGATAATAATTATTCAGCCTATGTGTGCGATTGAGGAGTAGGCTAGGATTTTTCGAATTTGGGTTTGATTTAGTCCCCCCCATCCCCCGACTAATGTGGAGGTGACTCCTAGTAGTGTTAATAGTGCTGGGTCAATGGTTTGTGCTGTTTGGACAATTAGTGCGAATGGGGCGAGTTTTTGTCAGGTGGATAAAATCAATCCTGTTAGTAGGTCTAGGCCTTGTAGTACTTCTGGTATTCAAAAGTGTATTGGTGCAAGTCCAATTTTAAGCGCCAGGGCGGTTATGAACATTGTGCTGGCGATGGGGTTTGATAGGTCGTTGATGCTTCATTCCCCTGTTATTCAGGCATTTGTTGTGCTTGCGAATAGAATCATTGCCGCTGCGGTGGCTTGGGTTAAGAAGTATTTTGTGGTTGCTTCTACTGCACGGGGGTGGTGGTGTTGTGCTATCAAGGGGGTGATTGCTAGTGTATTAATCTCTAAGCCCATTCAAGCTAGTAGTCAGTGGGAGCTGGCGAAGGTTAGGGTGGTTCCTAGTCCTAGGCTGGATAGCAGGATTGCAAGTACGTATGGGTTCATTGGCGGAGGAGGGACTTTAACCGTCATGTTCGGGGTATGGGCCCGAAAGCTTTATTAGCTGACCCCGCCTTTAGAAAGTGGTGTAGAGGAAGCACCGAGAGTTTTGATCTCTTGAGTATGGGTTCGATTCCCTTCTTTCTAGGAACTGAGGGGATTTTAACCCCTGTAAGTCACTCTATCAAAGTGGTCCTTGGGCGCTCAGGCACAGTTCCTTTGCTATAGCTGTGGGGGGAGTCCTGCTAGCGCAATTGGTAGGGCAGTGTGTCACAGTACAAAGGCTAGTGTAAGAGGGAGGAAGTTTTTTCATACAAGGTGCATTAGCTGGTCGTATCGGAACCGTGGATATGAGGCTCGAACCCATAGGAATACAACAGATAATAATGCAGCTTTAGTTATAAGGTTAATTGTTGTAAGTTCGGGGATGCTTGGGGTATGTGAGGCTCCTAAGAATAGGACGGCTGAGAGGGTGTTTATTAGGAGAATGTTGGCGTACTCGGCTAGGAAGAAGAGTGCGAATGGACCTCCTGCATATTCTACGTTAAAGCCGGAGACCAGTTCTGATTCTCCCTCTGTTAGGTCGAATGGTGCTCGGTTTGTTTCAGCCAGTGTTGAGATGTATCATATTGCGGCCAAGGGTCAAGCAGGAATTAGCAACCAAATGCTTTCTTGGGTAATATTAAATGTTTGTAGGGTATATCCTCCAGAAAAAATAATTACGGATAGGAGAATTAACCCTAAGCTGACTTCATAAGAAATTGTTTGGGCTACAGCTCGTAGGGCCCCAATTAATGCATATTTTGAATTCGATGCTCATCCTGACCCCAGAATTGAGTATACTGCAAGGCTTGATAGGGCTAGTATAAATAGGATTCCTAGGTTGAGGTCAGTTACTGGGTGGGGCATGGGTATTGGTGCTCATAAGGTCATGGCTAGGGTTAGTGCAAGTATGGGGGTGGCTAAGAATAGAAATGGGGATGATGTGGATGGGCGTACGGGTTCTTTAATAAATAGTTTTACACCGTCTGCAATTGGTTGCAGTAGTCCATAGGGCCCTACTACGTTTGGTCCTTTTCGTAGTTGTATATATCCTAATACTTTTCGTTCAATGAGTGTTAGGAAGGCTACTGCTAGGAGCACGGGTACGATGTAGGCCAGGGGGTTAATTAGATGGGTTATTAGGATGTTTAACATAACTGGGAAGAGGATTTGAACCTCTGGTTAAAAGGGCTTAGGCCTTTCGCAATTTACCATGCTCTGCCACCCCAGTATGTCCTTATTTTGGCCAGCTTGGGTTTTGGCTCTCCCTTTATTTTATTTATTTGTTTTCATAAATTAGGGGTAGGGCGTGCTTCAAGCATGGGCCCTTCTTTTCCGATCCTTTCGTACTAGGAAAAGTAGCTTTACAGATAGAAACTGACCTGGATTGCTCCGGTCTGAACTCAGATCACGTAGGACTTTAATCGTTGAACAAACGAACCCTTAATAGCGGCTGCACCATTAGGATGTCCTGATCCAACATCGAGGTCGTAAACCCTCTCGTCGATATGGACTCTGGGAGAGGATTGCGCTGTTATCCCTAGGGTAACTTGGTTCGTTGATCGGCTTTGTCAGCCGGATCATATTTGGTCAGATGTTCTGTGGCTTAGAGATGTCTCTCTTGGTTTTAGGGGATTTATCCCAGTCCACTTGGAGGCTTCATTTTCCTCCGTGGTCGCCCCAACCGAAGGTAAAATTTCACTTTCCACAAAGTTTCTACTTTTTATTGAGTTGCTTTACGTGGTTGAGTTTTGTACCTTAAGCTCCAAAGGGTCTTCTCGTCTTGTATTGTTATACCCGCTTCTGCACGGGTAGATCAATTTCACTGACTGGAAAGGGGAGACAGTTAAGCCCTCGTTTAGCCATTCATACAGGTCTCTATTTAAAAGACAAGTGATTGCGCTACCTTTGCACGGTCAAAATACCGCGGCCGTTAAACTTGTAGTCACTGGGCAGGCTGGACCTCCTATACTTGGTTGTGTTGCAGGAGGCGATGTTTTTGGTAAACAGGCGAGGCTTGTGTTTGCCGAGTTCCTTCCTTTTCTTTTAGTCTTTCCTTTAGGTGCACTCCAGTGTGGGGGTAACGATGTCTTAATTGTGGGTTTTTCTTGGTTTCTTTATAATTCACATTGCTCTCTTAGATTGAGTTCGTTATTTGCCAATGGTTGGTCCGGTTTGGCTTACACTTGTGCTCGGAGAAGGGCGGGTCTTCTTGTTACTCATTTTAGCATAATCTCTTCCATGGGGGCATGGGCTGGCCTAATAGTATTTAGGGGAGTAAGATTTTTTATCAGAATAATAAACTTTTGTCTGTCTGAGCTTTAACGCTTTCTGTTTAGATGGCTGCTTTTAGGCCCACTAGAACAGTATGTTTTGTATATTGTGATCTTTATCCTCCTGAGAAGGTTGTGTCCTTTGTTAAAGGGGCTGTACCCCCTTTAACTAACTCTCGTGCATTTCTCTTAGTGTCTTACTTGCGTTTGTTTGATTTGAGGTGTTCGAGGCTGAACTTCTATCCATTTCTTAGGCAACCAGCTATCACCAGGTTCGGTAGGTCTGTCACTTCTACCCGGAGTTCTTCCCACTCTTTTGCCACAGAGACGGGTTGGCCCTACAATAGGCTGTCTCGGGGTAGCTCACCTGGTTTCGGGGTTTCAAACTAAAGGTCTCTTTGCTTGGGTGTACTGGCTAAATCATGATGCAAAAGGTACAAGGTTAAGTCTTTGCTTTTTAGTGCTTATATGGGTTGTTTCATTTCTCTTTCAGCTTTCCCTTGCGGTACTGTTTCTATTGCTTTGTGGAACCTTTTCTGTCTCCCATACTAAGGTAAAAGAATGGTTTAAGTTTTGGTGTTGGGCTTATTTTGTTTTATTTATATTGTTTAGTTATCGGGTGGTTAAGCTAGCTGTTTGGCTCAGGGTGATCCAATTTGCATGGATGTCTTCTCGGTGTAAGTGAGATGCTTGACTAACTCAGCCACGCCCTGGGTTTGGTCCAAGTGCACCTTCCGGTACACTTACCGTGTTACGACTTGCCTCCCCTTGTCAGTGCTTTTGTATTAAGTATTTTTAATGCGTTTTGACAGGGGAGAGTGACGGGCGGTGTGTACGCGTCTCAGAGCCGGGTTCAAAGGGACACTCTATTTCCCTTTTACTACTAAATCCTCCTTCAAGCACTATTTCATGGTACATGTTCGTAATATTCTGTGGTAGAAAATGTAGCCCATTTCTTTCCATTTCATGCGCTACACCTCGACCTGACGTTCTGAGTTGTACTCATTTTGCTTACTTTTATGTCCTTCACAGGGTAAGCTGACGACGGCGGTATATAGGCTGGGGTGGCTAGAAGTGGTGAGGTTAAACGGGGGTTATCGGTTCTAGAACAGGCTCCTCTAGGGGGGTCTGAGACACCGTCAGGTCCTTTGGGTTTTAAGCTAATGCTCGTAGTACCCTGGCGGACATCTAATTGTAGTTGGATGTCTAAGTTTACGGCTGAGCATAGTGGGGTATCTAATCCCAGTTTGTTTCTCAGCTTTCGTGGGGTCGGGTTGGTATATTAAAGCTACTTTCGTGCTGGGGCTTCGGACACCTAGAAGCGTATGACGGCCGAGGGGCCATTTGGCTTTATTTTGTTTACCCCTAACCACCCTTTACGCCGTTTATAATATCAACTGGGGCCTCTCGTCTAACCGCGGTGGCTGGCACGAGTTTTACCGGCCCTCTTAACACTGACTGAGTCAAGTTTTCACTTATGGCTTAATGTTTATCACTGCTGAATTCCCTTGGGGGTGTGGCTTGGCTAGGCGTCTTGGGCTAATACTTGTGCCTGATGCCCGCTCCTCGTCCCCGGGCGGGGGATTAAGGGCATACTCACTGGGTTGCGGATGCTTGCATGTGTAAGTTGGGTTAGAGCTGATAATAAGGTCGGGACCATGCCTTTGTGCATGCGGAGTTTCTTAGGACTCATCTTAGCATCTTCAGTGCTATGCTTTGTATTAAGCTACGCTAGC